TGTGTAAACACCTGAGTTTTCCTAGCTATAAAATAAAATTCAGTTTTTTAATAATATATATCAGTAGAAATTTTACTTGACTGACTATGCTAATCGAGCCTAGCCTGGTTTAGGGGTTTAACAGGATTATAGGGATTCGTTTGGTTAGGGGGTAGGGGGGTTTAATGTAAATGGATTTTGGAGCGCAAGGGGGAAATATAAGGATATGGGGAGAGTAGATATAATGTATGTACTAGATAATAATATGTAATTATTAAGTATATGTCATTAAATCATTACATTAACTTTATTATTATCAGATATTATATGGACTACCTACATTAATTTGTTGAACGGCCGCAGGAAGGATGTAAAGTGAAAGTGACCCAAAAAAAAAAAACCTCATACCCTTTAGAAAGAACGCTTTAGCATGGGGGGTTTGTGCTAGTTAGTTGTCACACCAGTCACAAATGCCAGGGTACTTCATGTTTATGGGATTAATAAATGTGTGGACCTGAAGTAGGAACCAAATGCCAGTAATAGTGCAAGTCATGAAAGGTTGCAGTATTGTCCCTGACCTTTCAAGCATTATATTTATTTATATATTTGGTTGGTGGTTTCTCGTTGGGCTTAAATGTGTCCTCTTATGGTTATGTTAAATAACACAAGAGAAAATGTACTCAAGAAATTAATATAAATAAACAGACTGTCTTCTTGTTAAAATGAGTTCATTCGAGTTTAAGTTTAATGTCTATATCAATCTTAACTTATATTTGTTTAACAAGTTTATACATGACATTGATTGTACTAGCTCATAATGTAATATATGCAGTTATGTACTATACCATAATGTAATATAATACATATTATGTACTGTACCATAGTACATTAAGGATATGGTTATCAGAAAATAGTTTAATTTAGAATTCTAGCTTTGGGAGTTAGAGGTGGGAGTTAAAATCTCTTTTTTCTGGCACTAGGAAGGATTTTAACCTTCGATCTCCGGATTACAAGACCGGCGCTTTATGACTAAGCTACTAGAGCAGTTGAAGTTTATGAATTTGTTTTCTAGTCAGCCTACTAGGGGGTTTAGAATTAGGAATAATGAGAAGTACAGGATGGAGGCAATTTGTCCAATAATAATGAATGGGTGTTCTACTGGCATTCCTCCAATTCAGGTAAGAATGGCTACGTCTGCCACTAGGGTTCAAAATAGGAATTGTGCGAAAGGTCGAAAGGTTAGACCTTGTTGTTTAGAGGTATGTAGTAGGGGTACAACTATTAGTACTAGAATGGATAATAAAAGTGCTAGTACTCCGCCTAGTTTATTTGGAATGGATCGTAGGATGGCGTAAGCAAATAGGAAGTATCATTCTGGTTTGATGTGGGGTGGTGTGACTAAGGGATTAGCAGGGGTAAAGTTTTCTGGATCTCCTAGAAGGTTTGGTGAAAATAGGGCTAGTAAAGCTAGGGCTGTGAGTAGTACAATGAAGCCTAGTACGTCTTTATAAGAGAAGTAAGGGTGAAATGAGATTTTATCTGCATCGGAGTTTAGTCCAATTGGGTTGTTGGAGCCTGTTTCGTGAAGAAACAGGGCGTGGAGAATTGTGGCAGCCACAATTAGGAATGGTAGTAGAAAATGAAATGCGAAGAATCGGGTTAATGTTGCATTGTCTACTGAGAAGCCGCCTCAGATTCATTGGACTAGTATGTCTCCTACATATGGTACTGCTGATAGGAGATTTGTAATTACAGTTGCACCTCAGAATGATATTTGTCCTCATGGCAGTACATATCCTACGAATGCGGTTATTATTACTAGCAGTAGAAGTACTACTCCGATGTTTCAGGTTTCTTTGTATAAATATGAGCCGTAATATAATCCTCGTCCGATGTGTAAGTAAATGCAGATAAAGAAGAAGGAGGCACCGTTAGCATGTAAGTTTCGGATAATTCAGCCGTAGTTGACGTCGCGGCAAATGTGAACTACTGATGAGAATGCGGTTGAAATGTCTGAGGTGTAATGTATGGCTAAGAAGAGTCCTGTTAGAATTTGTACTATTAGACATAGTAGTAGTAGGGATCCAAAGTTCCATCATGTAGAAATATTAGATGGAGCGGGGAGGTCAATAAGTGCGTCATTGATAATTTTGAATAGGGGGTGGGTTTTTCGGGTGACCATGGTTCTCATAGTTGAATTACAACGGTGGTTTTTCAAGCCATTAGTTCTGGTTAAAATCCGGGTGGGAATTATGATATATTTTCTTAGTTTGCTTTTGTTGTGTTTAGTAGTGGGGTTGGTGGGGGTTGCTTCTAATCCTGCGCCTTATTTTGCTGCTTTAGGGTTGGCTGTGGCGGCAGGAGTTGGATGTGGTATTTTAATTAGTCATGGTGGGTCATTAGTTGGTTTAATATTATTTTTGATTTATTTGGGTGGAATGTTGGTGGTGTTTGCGTATTCGGCAGCTTTGGCTGCTGAGCCTTTTCCTGAAACGTGAGGAGGGGGGTCAGTTAAAGGTTATGTTTTGGTATATTTATTAGGAGTGGGGTTAATGGTGTGATGGTTTTGGGGCGATCGTGGGGGTTGAATTGTTGTTGATGAATTTAAGGAGTTTTTTATAGTACGTGGTGATGTTAGTGGAGTTTCTTTGATGTATTCTGTTGGGGGAGGCATGTTAGTTGTTTGTGCTTGGGTGTTGTTATTATGTCTTTTTGTGGTATTAGAGTTAACTCGAGGTTTAAGTCGGGGGGCTCTTCGGGCGGTTTAAATAATTGTTAATAGGGTAATTATTAAAATTGTTGAGATTAAATAGAAGGTGAGATAAATTTTAATGATGTTGGTGCCTATGTTATCAAATATTGAGGACAGGTAGTGGTGGATTGGGTGGAGGCCTTTTGGTCCTATTTCTAGTCATTGTCGGTCAAATTTGGTGGCTTGTTTTCCTAAGGAGAGGTTAAATTTTGGAGCTAGGCGGTGAATAATTGATGGGAAAAATCCTAGTATATTGGAGAAGTTGTGTAGTGTTAAGTGTGGGGTAATTTTGATTTGTTTGGAGGCTACTGTAGTAAATGTTAGGGCGATAATGAGGCCTGTAATTGTAACTATTAGTGCGGCTATTTTGAGGTTTAAGGGTATTGTTATGATGGGGGTTTTTATTGGTAGAAAGTTTGAGGAAATAATAAGTCCTGCAATGATGCTTCCTCAAGCTAGTCGTTCAATTGATGCAATTACTGCGGGGTGGTTTTCATTAATGGGTGATAGGGCTAGGAATCGGGGGGAACCCATTGTTACGAAGAAGATTACTCGGAGGCTATATACTGCGGTAAAGGATGTGGCAATTAGTGTTAGGGCAAGGGCTCAGGCGTTTAGATAGGAGGTGTTGAGGGCTTCAATAATAGCGTCTTTTGAGAAAAAGCCTGTTAAAAAGGGCATACCAGTAAGTGCGAGGCTTCCAATTATAAGGCAGGAGGATGTAAATGGTATTAGTTTGTGTAGTCCTCCCATTTTTCGGATATCTTGTTCATCATTAAGGTTATGGATAATTGAGCCGGAGCACAGGAATAATATTGCTTTAAAGAAAGCGTGAGTGCAAATGTGTAAAAAAGCTAGTTGGGGTTGGTTTAGTCCAATGGTTACTATTATTAGGCCTAATTGGCTTGATGTTGAGAATGCTACGATTTTTTTGATGTCGTTTTGTGTTAGGGCACATGTGGCGGTAAATAGGGTTGTTAAAGCTCCCAAGCATAGGCAAATGGTGAGAGCTAGTTGATTGTTTTCTATCAGAGGATGTAATCGGATTAATAGGAAGATGCCTGCAACTACTATGGTGCTGGAGTGTAGTAGGGCTGATACGGGGGTGGGGCCTTCTATTGCTGAGGGTAGTCATGGGTGGAGGCCAAATTGGGCAGATTTTCCTGCAGCAGCCAAAATAAGGCCTAATAGTGGTAGAGTTATGTCAAATTCTTTAGATAAAATAAAGATTTGAGGGATTTCCCATGAGTTTAGGTTTACTGCAATTCAGGCAATTGCTAGAATTAGACCAATATCTCCTACTCGGTTATAGAGGACTGCTTGAAGGGCTGCTGTGTTGGCATCAGCTCGGCCATGTCATCATCCAATTAGTAGGAATGATATAATTCCTACGCCTTCTCAACCAATAAATAGTTGAAATAGGTTGTTAGCAGTAACTAGGATAATTATTGCTACTAAGAATAATAATAAGTATTTAAAGAATCGGTTTAAATTTGGGTCAGAGTGTATATATCATGATGCGAATTCTAAAATTGATCATGTTACATATAAAGCAATGGGGGTGAAAATTAAGGAATAATGGTCAAATTTGAAACTAATATTGATGTCGAAGTTTATAATATTTATTCAGTGTCATGTGGTAATAATACTTTCTATCCCTTGGTCTAGAAAAATTACTAGTGGAATAGTATTAATAAGAAATGCGGTGCTTACAGTGGTTTTAATATGTTTTGTGGCTCAGTTTTTATTTAAGGGTTTTGGGTTTAGTGTTATTATGAGGGGTGAGATTAGGATTACTAGGGTTATGAGGAGGGTAGTAGTTATAATAGTATTTACCATAGCTGCTACTTGGAGTTGCACCAAGAGTTTTTGGTTCCTAAGACCAACGGATGTACTATTATCCTTTAGAAGCATTTGAATGAGCCACGGAGTTTAACTGTGGGGGCAAGGATTAGCAGTCCTTGTTGCTTCTTGCCTCTTTCGGTGGATAGGAGGAGTTTAACCTTCAATTTTAGAACCACAATCTAACGTTTTGCATTAAACTATATCTACAGTATCATCATCCTCATATGATTTCAGGTTTAATAATAAGTAAGAGGATTGGGAGAAGATGGAGTGCTATTAATAGGTGTTCTCGGGTGTGGAAGGGCTGTAGGTTAATAATGTGTTGTGGAAGTGGACCTCGTTGGGTTATTAAGAATAGGTATAGAGAGTATGCTGCAGTAATTAGAGTTCCGGTCCCAGTTAATATCAAGGTTCATGGGGATCAGTTGAATATTGCTGTAATAATTACTAATTCTCCTATTAGGTTAGGTAATGGGGGTAGAGCCAGGTTCGCCAGATTTGAGATGAATCATCATGTGGCCGTGAGTGGGAAAATAATTTGTAGTCCTCGAGCTAGGATTATTGTTCGACTGTGGGTTCGTTCATAGGTTGTATTGGCTAGGCAGAATAAGGCGGAGGAGACCAGGCCATGAGCAATTATTAGGACTAAGGCTCCGGTGAAGCCTCATGGAGTTTGAATTAGGATTCCTCCTGCAACTAGGCCTATATGGCTTACGGATGAGTAAGCGATTAGTGATTTTAGGTCTGTTTGTCGTAGGCAAATTGATCCTGTTATAATTACGCCTCATAGGGCTAGTGCTATAATTGGATATGCTAGATCTTTTGATAGGGGGTCTAGGATAACTATTATTCGCATTATACCATAGCCTCCTAGTTTTAATAAAATGGCTGCAAGTACTATGGATCCTGCTACAGGGGCTTCTACGTGGGCTTTTGGTAGTCAGAGGTGAACTCCGTATAAGGGTATTTTTACTAGGAAGGCAATTAGACAGCCTGTTCATCAGATTTTGTCCCCTCATGAGGAAAGTGTTAGGGGGTGCAGGTGTTGGATAATTAATATTGATAGCGTGCCTGTGTGTTGGTGGAGTAGTAGCAGTGCAACTAGCAGTGGTAGGGAGCCTGCCAGTGTATAAAATAGGAAGTATGTGCCTGCACTTAGTCGTTCGGCTTGGTTTCCTCATCGGGTAATAATAATTAGAGTTGGGATTAGGGTTGCTTCAAATATAACATAAAATATAATAATTTCTGTTGCCCCAAATGCTATAATTAAAAATGTTTGTAGTGAGGCTAATAGGGTAATGTAGCTTCGTTGGCGGCTAGTGGGTTCTGTTTTGATATGATTTTGGCTGGCGATAATTATGAGGGGAAGTAGTCAACAGGTAAGTACTAGAAGTGGTGTTGATAAGGGATCAGTGGCCATATAGAAGTTTGAAGATGTTCAGCCTGTTTCTGAGGGTCATTTAATTCAAGTGAGGCTAATTAGGGCAATGATTAGGCTTTGAAATGTTGTGGTGGTTCAAAGTCATTTTGGGGTTGATAATCAAATAGTTGGAAATAATATAATTGTTGGGATTAAAATTTTTAGCATTGTAATAGGTTTAAGGCTTGTAGGCGGTCGGTACCATGGGTTCGGGCTGTGGCAACAAGTAGTGCTAAGCCTGCGCCGGCTTCACAGGCTGAGAAGGCTAGTAGTAGGATAGGGGCTGCGGAGAAAGCAGTGGTTTCTAGTTGTAGTATTCATAGGGCTAAGGCAATAAATAGTGATAATATTATACCTTCTAAGCATAATAGGGCTGATAGGAGATGAGTGCGGTGAAAGGCTAGACCTGTAAGCCCAAGAGCAAATGCTGAGGTGAAGCTGAAGTATACTGGTGTCATAAGGGGGTCACGGGTTTAAACCGTGGTTTTCTGAGCCGAAATCAGAGGTCTTGTTTTGGACTAACTCCCTATTCAGCTCATTCTAGTCCCCCTTGTACTCATTCATAAATTAAGCCTAGTGTGAGTAGGATTAGGACTAATGCAGCTCATAGTAGGGTATAGGATGGGTCGGGTAGTTGGTTGCCCCATGGTAGTGGGAGTAAAAGGGCAATTTCTAAATCGAATAGGAGGAATAAAATGGCGATGAGGAAAAAACGGATGGAGAAAGGTAAACGTGCTGATCCTAACGGGTCAAAGCCGCATTCGTATGGGGAGAGTTTTTCTGCGTCCGGATTTATTTGTGGTAGTCAGAATGATACTAGGGCTAGAACTATAGACAGGGTGGTGGAGATTAATAGGGTGGTTATAATCAAGTTCATTATCTTTCCTTGGGGTTTAACCAAGACTAGGTGATTGGAAGTCACTCGTGCTAACTTTAAATACTAGAAAGATATGAGCCTCATCAGTAAATAGAGACATATAAGAATAATCATACAACGTCTACAAAATGTCAGTATCAGGCGGCTGCTTCAAATCCGAAGTGGTGTTCTGATGTAAAGTGATATTTAATTTGTCGGAGAAGACATACAGTTAAGAAGGTTGAGCCAATAATAACATGTAGTCCGTGGAATCCGGTTGCTACAAAGAATGTTGAGCCGTAGACTCCGTCGGCGATAGTGAATGGGGCTTCGTAATATTCTATGGCTTGTAAGGCAGTAAAATAGAAGCCCAATAGGATTGTTAGGGTGAGCGAGTGGATTGCTTGTTTTCGTTCTCCTTCTATTAAGCTGTGGTGGCATCATGTTACTGTTACACCGGAGGCTAAAAGCACAGCGGTATTTAGAAGGGGTACTTCGAATGGATCTAGTGTTGTAATGCCAGTTGGGGGTCAGCATCCACCTAACTCTGGGGTTGGGGCCAGGCTTGAGTGATAGAAGGCTCAGAAGAATCCAGCGAAGAACAATACTTCTGAAATAATAAAGAGGATTATTCCATATCGTAGGCCTTTTTGGACCGGGGGTGTATGATGTCCTTGGAAGGTGCCTTCTCGTACAATGTCTCGTCACCATTGATATATAGTAAGCAGTAGTAGTAAGAGGCCTAGTGTTAGTAGGGTTGTTGAGTGAAAATGGAATCAGATTGCTAGACCTGATGTTATTAAGAGAGCAGCTGTTGCGCCTGTTAGAGGCCAGGGGCTTGGATCAACCATATGATATGCGTGTGCTTGGTGGGCCATTAGACGTTTTCTTGTAAATATAGGCTTAGTAGGAGTACAAATACATAGGCCTGAATAATAGCTACTGCTACTTCTAATAGTGTTAATAGCACTAAGAGAATTGCAGTTAGTGTTGCTACCGTTGTTATTACTGGTAGCAGGGTAATTGTTGCTGTTGAAATTAGTTGAATGAGCAGGTGACCGGCTGTGAGATTGGCCGTTAATCGGACGCCTAGTGCAATGGGTCGAATGAATAGACTAATTGTTTCGATAATAATTAGTACAGGGATTAGAGGGGTTGGAGTTCCTTCTGGTAGTAGGTGTCCTAGGGCTGCAGTAGGTTGGTTTCGTAGACCAATGATAACAGTTGCTAGTCATAGAGGTACGGCTAGGCCTATGTTAAGTGATAGTTGAGTTGTGGGGGTAAATGTATATGGTAGTAGTCCTAGCATATTTAGTGTGAGAATAAAAATTATTAATGAGGCTAAAATTATGGCTCATTTATGTCCTGCTTGGTTTAGGGGTGTTAGTAGTTGTTGTGTAAATGTTTTAATAAATCAACTTTGTAGGGAGATTAGTCGATTATTTTGATAGCGTTTGGTTGGGGAAGGGACTAAAATTCAAGGTAGGGTGAGTGCAATTGTAATTAGGGGAATTCCGAGGTGTGTGGGGCTTATAAATTGGTCAAATAGGTTTAGTGCCATGGTCAATTTCAAGTATCTGATTTAAGTTTTTCGGCGCTGATGGCAGTAATTTCATTTGTAAAGGTATGATTTAGTACTTTGCTTGGGATTACTGTTAGGAAGATTAATCATGAGAATACAAGGATTGCAAATCATGGGGTGGGATTTAGTTGTGGCATATCACTAGAGGTGTTTGGGAGGCACCAATTTTTAGCTTAAAAGGCTAACGCTAAACCCTACTTAGCTTCCTAGTGAGGCGTCTTCAAGTATGAGAGAGGATCAGCTTTCGAAGTGTTCTAGGGGAACGGCTTCTACAACAATTGGTATAAAGCTGTGGTTGGCCCCGCAGATTTCAGAGCATTGTCCATAGAATACTCCTGGGCGAGAGGTGATAAAGGATGTTTGATTTAGTCGTCCCGGAACTGCGTCTATTTTTACACCGAGTGCTGGGACAGCTCATGAGTGTAATACGTCTTCAGCTGATACTAATACTCGAATTGGGGATTCTATTGGAATTACTATTCGGTGGTCTGTTTCAAGAAGTCGGAATTGTCCTGGGGCTAGGTCTTGTGTTGGAATTATATAGGAGTCGAAGGCTAAGTTTTCATAGTCCGTATATTCGTAGCTTCAGTATCATTGGTGGCCCATGGCTTTTACGGTCAGGTGGGGGTCGTTGACTTCATCTATTAGATATAAAATTCGTAGAGAAGGAAGAGCAATTAGGATAAGGATAACCGCTGGGAGAATAGTTCATACAATTTCAATTTCTTGAGAATCTAGGATATATTTATTAGTTAGTTTGGTGGTAACTATAACGACAATAATGTATAGTACTAGGGTGCTAATTAGGAAAACAATTATTAAGGCATGGTCGTGGAAATGCAGAAGTTCTTCTATTACAGGGGAGGCCGCGTCTTGGAATCCTAGTTGTGAGGGATGTGCCATTAAGCTGTTAAGCTTAAGATACGCAGGATTTTAACCTACAATTTTGCCTCGACAAGGCAAGGTAATATTAAGTTTTACTAGTATCTTATAAAAGAAAGTGACAGAGTGGGTATGTGACTGGCTTGAAACTAGTTTACGGGGGTTCGATTCCTTCCTTTCTCGTTAATTTGTTTGGATTTGTACGAAGGCCGGTTCTTCGAATGTGTGATAAGGTGGTGGGCATCCATGAAGTCATTCCGCATTTGTTGAGGTTAATTCTACGGATAAAACTTCTCGTTTGGCTGTAAAGGCTTCTCATAGGATGTACAGGAATATTACTACTGCTACTAAGGATACAAGTGAGCCGATTGATGAAATAATGTTTCATAATGAGTAGGCATCTGGGTAATCAGAGTACCGTCGTGGCATTCCAGCTAAACCTAGGAAATGTTGTGGGAAGAAGGTTAGGTTTACACCCACAAATATTGTTCCAAAGTGAATTTTTGTTCAGGTGTCATGCATGGTATATCCGGTAAATAGGGGGAATCAGTGTACAAATCCTCCTATAATAGCAAATACTGCTCCTATTGATAGTACATAGTGAAAGTGGGCTACTACATAGTATGTGTCATGTAAGACAATGTCTAGAGAGGAATTGGCTAGTACGATTCCAGTTAGTCCTCCTACTGTAAAAAGGAAAATGAAACCTAGAGCCCATAATAGTGGAGTTTCTCATTTAATTGATCCTCCATGAAGAGTGGCAAGTCAGCTAAACACTTTAACCCCTGTTGGAATTGCAATAATTATTGTTGCAGATGTAAAGTATGCTCGGGTATCTACGTCTATTCCTACTGTAAATATGTGATGAGCTCATACGATAAATCCTAGGAGTCCGATGGCCATTATGGCTCATACTATTCCTATATATCCAAATGGTTCTTTTTTACCTGCGTAGTAGGCTACGATATGAGAGATTATTCCAAACCCTGGTAAAATTAAAATGTATACTTCTGGGTGTCCGAAGAATCAGAAAAGGTGTTGATAAAGAATTGGGTCTCCTCCCCCTGCTGGGTCAAAGAATGTAGTATTTAGATTTCGGTCTGTTAATAATATTGTAATGCCTGCAGCTAACACTGGGAGTGACAGTAGGAGTAGTACGGCCGTAATTAAAATAGCTCAAATAAATAGTGGTGTCTGGTATTGTGAAATAGCTGGAGGTTTCATGTTAATAATGGTTGTAATAAAGTTAATAGCCCCTAGAATAGATGAGATCCCTGCCAAATGGAGGGAGAAAATAGTTAAGTCTACGGAAGCCCCTGCGTGTGCAAGATTTCCGGCAAGAGGCGGATATACGGTTCAACCCGTCCCTGCTCCTGCTTCTACCCCAGATGAGGCAAGTAGTAGTAGAAAAGATGGAGGGAGTAATCAGAAGCTTATGTTGTTCATTCGTGGAAATGCTATATCTGGTGCCCCGATTATTAATGGGACTAATCAGTTTCCAAAGCCTCCGATCATGATAGGTATTACTATAAAGAAAATTATTACGAAGGCATGAGCAGTGACGATAACATTATAGATTTGGTCATCACCTAGGAGGGTGCCAGGTTGGGCTAGCTCTGCCCGAATTAACAGGCTAAGAGCTGTACCAACTATTCCGGCTCAGGCACCAAATACTAGGTAGAGGGTGCCAATGTCTTTATGGTTGGTTGAGAAAAATCAGCGCGTGATTGTCACAGGTAGGGTGGCCGAGAGTTAGGCGGTGGATTGTAGCTCCATGGACAAAGGTTCAAATCCTTTTCCTATCACAGCCTTGTGGTGTATTACATGTTGGATTGCAAATCCAAAGATGCCGGTTAGTCGCCGGCCGGGGCTTTCCCCGCCTTTTTTAAGGGGGCGGGGAAAGTAGATGAATGCTCGCTGGTTTGAGCGTCTAGCTGTTAACTAGGAGTTTGTAGGATCGAGGCCTTCTCATCTAGTAAGGCTTTAGCTTAATTAAAGTGTCTGAGTTGCATTCAGAAGATGTGAGATAGAGTCTTGCAAGTCTTATGTTATTGTTGTGCCAGAGACTAGGAGATTTTCACTCCTACTTAAAGCTTTGAAGGCTTTTGGTCTGTATTATCCTAAGTCTCTAGTTTGTTAGTGCCTGAATTAGGGGGGTCAGGGGGAGTAGTAGTAGAGTTATGATTGTTAGGGTTGCTAATAGAAGTGTGTTTTGTGTGTTTTGTGTTCGTCAGGGGGTTAAGTAATTGTTTGTGTTGGGGGAGGTTGTTAGTGTTATGGCGTAGCATAATCGTAGGTAAAAATATAGGCTTAGTAGGGCGCTGAGTGCTATAATTGTTGCTGTTAGAGGTAGTCCTTGTGTGGTAAGTTCTTGTAAGATCAATCATTTTGGTATAAATCCTGTTAGGGGTGGGAGTCCGCCTAGGGATAATAGGGTAAGAGCAGTGGTTGCTATAATAATAGGGGTTTTGGGTCAACTTGTAGCTAAAGTGGTAATTTTTGTAGCAGAAATTAACTTTAGTGTTAAGAATGCTGTTGCTGTCATAATAATATAAATAGTTAGTGTTAGTATGGTTAATTGTGGGTTAAATTGTACAATAATAATTATTCATCCTAGGTGAGCAATTGATGAGTAGGCTAAGATTTTTCGTAGTTGGGTTTGATTTAGTCCGCTTCATCCGCCCATTAGGACTGATAGTAGTCCTAATGCGGTTAGTAGTTGGGGGTGGGTGGATGGGGCTAGTTGAATAATTAGTGCGAATGGTGCTAGTTTTTGTCATGTGGCTATAATTAGTCCTGTGGATAGGTCTAGTCCTTGTATTACAGGGGGCATTCAGAAGTGTATGGGGGCTAGGCCTATTTTTAGTGCGAGTGCTATTGTGGTTAGTGTGATTGCGATTGGGTGAGTTAGACAACAGATGTTTCATTCTCCTGTGGCTCAGGCATTAATAGTGCTGGCGAATAGAATTGTTGCTGCAGCGGCGGCTTGTGCTAGGAAATATTTGATGGTGGCTTCTACGGCTCGGGGGTGATGTTGTTGGGCTATTAGGGGGAGAATTGCTAGTGTATTAATTTCAAGGCCTATTCAGGCTAGTAGTCAGTGAGAACTTATGAATGTTAAGGCTGTACCTAGGCCTAGGCTTGATAATAAGATTATGGTGACGTAGGGGCTCATCGGTAAGAGAAGGATTTTAACCTACATTTTTGGGGTATGGGCCCAAAAGCTTTATTTAGCTGATCTTACTAGGAAGTGGTGTAATGGAAACACTTGGGGTTTTGATCCCCATAATATGGGTTCAAATCCCTTCTTTCTAAGGAGCTGGGAGGATTTTAGCCTCCATAAGTCACTCTATCAAAGTGGTCCTTGGGCATTCAGGCACGGCTCCATTATTGTGGTGGTAAGCCCATAAATGCAATTGGTAGGGATACGTGTCATAAAATTAGGGCTAATGTTATTGGTAAGAAGTTTTTTCATACCAGGTGTATAAGTTGGTCATATCGGAAACGTGGGTAAGAGGCACGTACTCAGAGAAATAGCATTGATAGTAATGCGGCTTTTATTATAATGTTAGTGGAGGCGAGCTCTGGGGTGGATGGGGTGTAGTTTGTACCTAAGAATAGGATGGTTGATAGTGTATTTATTAATAGAATATTTGCGTATTCGGCTAGAAAAAATAGTGCGAATGGGCCTCCGGCATATTCTACGTTGAAGCCGGATACTAATTCTGATTCTCCCTCTGTTAGGTCGAAGGGGGCTCGGTTTGTTTCTGCTAATGTGGAGATATATCATATTGCTGCTAGGGGTCAGGCTGGTAGTAAAAGTCAGATTGTTTCTTGGGTGGTATTAAATATTTGTAGGGTAAAACCGCCGGTAAATACGATAATAGATAGTAGGATTAAACCCAGGCTTACTTCATAAGAAATGGTTTGGGCGACTGCTCGTAGGGCTCCGATTAGGGCATATTTTGAATTTGATGCTCATCCTGAACCTAAAATAGAGTAGACTGCTAAGCTTGAAAGGGCTAGGATAAATAGTATGCCTAGGTTTAGGTCAGTTACGGGGTGTGGAATCGGTATTGGGGCTCATAGTAATATGGCTAGGGTTAAGGCTAATATGGGGGTAGTTAAAAATAGAAATGGGGAAGAGGTGGATGGGCGGATAGGTTCTTTAATAAATAGTTTGATGCCATCCGCAATTGGTTGTAATAGGCCATATGGACCTACTACATTTGGGCCTTTGCGTAGTTGTATATATCCTAGTACTTTTCGTTCGATGAGGGTTAGAAAGGCTACTGCTAGTAGCACTGGTACAATGTAGGCTAGGGGGTTGATTACATGTGTAATTAAGGTGGTTATCATAAATTAAGAGGAGGATTTGAACCTCCGGTTGAAAGGGCTTAGGCCTTTTGCAATTACCGGGCTCTGCCATCTTAATAATCTTATCTTGATTTGGGTTTGTGCTCTCCCTTTGTTTAATTTAGTTGATGTCATTGAGTTGGGGTGGGGCGTATTTATAATATGGGCCCTTCTTTTCCGGTCCTTTCGTACTGGGAAGAGTAGCGTTACAGATAGAAACTGACCTGGATTACTCCGGTCTGAACTCAGATCACGTAGGACTTTAATCGTTGAACAAACGAACCCTTAATAGCGGCTGCACCATTAGGATGTCCTGATCCAACATCGAGGTCGTAAACCCCCTTGTCGATATGGACTCTGGAAGGGGATTGCGCTGTTATCCCTAGGGTAACTTGGTCCGTTGGTCGGCGGATGGCCGGATCTTTATGGTCAGATATTCTGTGACTTAGAGATGTCTTTCTTGGTTCTGGGGTTGTTTCCCCTATCCTCGTGGGAGTTTTGTTTTTTCCCGCGGTCGCCCCAACAAAAGATTAGGATCAGGTTGCTATTTAGTTTAACTTGATTTGTAGTTCTTGACATAGGTGATCTTGTATCTAAAGCTCCAAAGGGTCTTCTCGTCTTGTATATATATGTCCGCTTCTGCACGGGCAGATCAATTTCATTGACTTGAAAGGGGAGACAGTTAAGCCCTCGTTCCACCATTCATACAGGTCTTCATTTAAAAGACAAGTGATTGCGCTACCTTTGCACGGTCAAAATACCGCGGCCGTTAAAACTTGTCACTGGGCAGGCAAGACCTCCTATATATTGATTTTTGCAGGAGGCGATGTTTTTGGTAAACAGGCGAGGCTTGTGTTTGCCGAGTTCCTTCCTTTTCTTTTAGTCTTTCCCTATGTTTAGGCCTTCCAGTGTGGGGTTAACGATTTGGTTATGTGGGGTTTTCTTGATGTTTGATGAAAACACATTGCCCTCTTTTAATTGGGTTCGGTAATTGCTAGTGGGGGTTCGATCTAGCGTACACGTAGGCTGGGGAGAAGGGGATTCCTTCTTATTACTCATTTTAGCAGCGTCTCTCCTATGTATGCATAGGGTGGCCTAATATAGTTAGGGGTTTAAGATTAAATATTTGAATAATAGATTTTCGGTCCGCTTGAGCTTTAACGCTTTCTGATTGGATGGCTGCTTTTAGGCCCACTGAAGCGGTATATCTTGATTAATGTAATCTTTAACCTCCTGGTAAGGTTGTGTCCTGTTTCAGAGGAGCTGTACCTCCTCTGATTAACTCTTGCATGTTACTCTGACTCGTATGTTTTAATGTTTATGTGAGTTGAGGGGTGCAGGCTGAACTTCTATCCATTTCTTAGGCAACCAGCTATAACTAAGTTCGGTAGGTTTGTCACCTCTACCCGGGGATCTTCCCACTCTTTTGCCACAGAGACGGGTTGGCCCTAATTTATAGGCTGTCCCGGGGTAGCTCACTTAGTTTCGGGGTTTTGAACTATAGTACTCTTTGCTCGAGGGTACTGGCTAAATCATGATGCAAAAGGTACGAGGATTAATCTCTGCTTTGTTGTGCTTTAATGATTTATTTCATTTCTTTTTCAGTATTCCCTTGCGGTACTTTTGTTATTGCTTTGGGTTGTGCCTTTTCTGTCTCCCATACTGAGGCGGTAGAATGTTTTGGTTTAAATAGGTTGTAGTTTATGTTAAATTTTTTGATGTTGTGTTAGTTATTTAAGTGGTTAAGCTAGCTGTTTAGCTCAGGATGATCCAATTTGCATGGATGTCTTCTCGGTGTAAGGGAGATGCTTGGCTATCTCAGCCACATCCTGGTTATTCCAAGTGCACCTTCCGGTACACTTACCATGTTACGACTTGCCTCCCCGTGTTAGGGGTTAAATTATTAGGAATTGTTGGTGATTTTTATAATATGGGGAGAGTGACGGGCGGTGTGTGCGCGTCTCAGAGCCTAATTCAAAAGTACACACTATTTGCTTTTTACTACTAAATCCACCTTCAGGCATATTTTCAGAGTGCCATTCGTAGTATTCTGTTTATAGAAAATGTAGCCCATTTCTTCCCACTTCATTCGCTACACCTCGACCTGGCGTTTTTGGGTATACCAATTTTGCTTACTATTAGACCTTCATGGGGTAAGCTGACGACGGCGGTATATAGGCGGGAGAAACAAGAAGTGGTGAGGTTTAACGGGGTTTATCGGTTCTAGAACAGGCTCCTCTAGGTGGGTCTGAGACACCGCCAAGTCCTTTGGGTTTTAAGCTGTGCTTGTAGTACCCGGGCGGATGTGTATGTAAATATACATCTTGGTTTATGGCTAAGCATAGTGGGGTATCTAATCCCAGTTTGTTTCTTAGCTTTCGTGGGGTCAGGTGAGTTTTATTTTAAAGCTACTTTCGTGTTTGGGTTTCGAGCTCTCGGAATGCGTGCGACGGCTTAGAGGCTCTTTAGCTTTATTTGTTATTTACCTTAACCACCCTTTACGCCGTAGCTATCAACTAGGGTCTTTCGTATAACCGCGGTGGCTGGCACGAATTTTACCGACCCTTTTAGCTCTGACTAAGTCAAGTTTTCACTTATGGCTTAATGTTTATTACTGCTGAGTTCCCTTGGGGGTGTGGCATAGCAAGGCGTCTTGGGCTACATATGGGTGCCTGATGCCTGCTCCTCGTCCCCGGCCGGGGGATTGAGGGCATTCTCACAGGGATGCGGATACTTGCATGTATAAATTGGGTTAAAGCTGATAGTAAAGTCAGGACCAAGCCTTTGTGCGTGTGGAACTTTTTAAGGTTCATCTTAACATCTTCAGTGTTATGCTTTGGTTAAGCTACACTAGC